TTAGTATGAATTAAATACTTTAATTCATATAGTTTACAAAAATTTCAAAACCCAGCTATCAAATAAAATTGATACTTTGATCCTTTAACTCAATTATTAGTATCCTTATAGTCCACTTCTTCCCCATACTACGAGCGAAAGGGAAAATGAAAAAACTACCATTAAAGCAGCCCAAGCAAGACTTACTATATCCATGTAAATTTTGTCTCCTATCTCTATTAATATGAAGGAATTATTTCATTATTGGTCACAAATTTTTCTTGTATTATTTTCTTTTGTATTATTCACTAATAATGCTATAATAATAGTAAAATTGCTGATACAGATTAAAAAAAGGATTCCAGGCTAACACCATTGACAAAACAATCCAATCAATTCTATTAAAACATCTAACAAGTTCTTATATGATTTCTAATAAAATCGGAAAACATTAAAAATAAACAAAATATCCGGAAACAACCTTGGAAGTATTAAATTAATGGAATGAATGTTATTAACAGGTAGGAATAATAAGACTTATGTTTTATCCCCTCATTTCATTAAGTAATTTCATTAAGTAAAAAAAAAAAAATAATTTTTGAATTTTATTTTTATTAGAATAAATAAATATATATTAATATATAAAGGAAAGCCAATTAGCTATTCAATCTAACAAATCTAACTAATATTGAATAAATGCGGAAGCACTTATATACTTTCCATCAGTCTGTATACAAAGTTTTTCTTCCGCCCCTTCTCCAATAAAAAATGGAATTATATTCCCTGTCCGACCTATCCTTATTCAATCTAATTCAAGACCCAGTCACTAAACGGACACTACATTAGTTGTGGATTGAAAGGATTATTATTTCAAGATTTATTGATTCCTTTTCATTACTGGAATATTTCCTTGAATCCGAAACGAAAAGATTTACAGCATTTTTTTAGAACAAACAAACCTACTGATGCTTAAAATTGAGAATCAAACAAGTCTCAAGAGTCCTTTTCTTCCGCTTGTTGCTTCTGCTAGAAAAAAAAATGTAATACACTATTTAAAATCTCTTGTCGATCAGGCGACACCCGGATTTGAACTGGGGAAAAAGGATTTGCAGTCCCCCGCCTTACCACTCGGCCATGCCGCCAAAACTATAATATATATGAATATATGAGAATACCCCAATTTTTTTTTATTGAAAAAACTTTCTCTATTTCAATTATAACAGCAACTGTCAGTATATGTAAACCCTAGAACATAAATTTGAATTGTTACACAGATATTATCTAATTGGGTATTTTACCCATATATAATACCTATACTATAGGGAATTTTCAAGAAATTCTCGTGCTTCTCCTTTTTGACAATTTTTTATTAAATAGATTGAATAGAAAATAAAAAATTAACACGATATGTCATGTGCTGTCCCGAACGAATATGACTGCAATAAAGTAATAGAAATAGATATATATATAGATATATAGCTGGAGTTAGATCTGTCCATGTTTAATAAATACAAGCCTTATTACACACTTTAATCTTACACACTCTAATCATACTCTGCAATTCTAAAAAAATAGGTAAAAATATCTCTCTTCTTTGCGAATTCAAATTCTTTTTTGAACAATTGAAAATGTTAAGTGCTAAAAAAAATCAATTCTATATTGTTTCTGATTATTAGATTAGATCCTTATCTCAGCGAGCAAAGCCCGAATTCATTTTTTTTTTTTCTGGTATCCAATCGAATTCGAATATGTAATATCATAATAATGGTAGAAATGGAATTGGTTTTTGATTTTGATATTCCTTAAAAAACCCTGAAATCAAGGTGGAATTATTCAATTCGTTTCCATTTTTATATTAGAATTTTGATTCTATCTGTTTGTTTTGTTGCAAATTTCTAGTTGAGTATAAAATTCTATTTTATTTATTTCTCTTTTCATAATAGGTATTTCATACACAGGGTTAGGTAAAATTTCATGTAATTCAGTAAAAAGAACAGAAATTCCATTATTGCTAAATCTATTCTTATTCTTGTGATTTGATGAAGAATGACAGCAAATCGTGGGATATTTTTCTATCAAGTTCATGGGGAAATTGAAAATGCTTGGGAGTAGAAATGAGGGAATGTCTACATTACCGGGGTTGAATCAAATACAATTTGAAGGATTTTGTAGGTTCATTGATCGGGGCTTAACAGAAGTACTTTTAAAGTTTCCAAAAATTGAGGATACAGATCAAGAAATGGAATTTCAATTATTTGCGGAAACATATCAATTGTTAGAACCCTTTATAAACGAAAAAGATGCCATATATGAATCGCTTACGTATTCCTCTGAATTATATGTATCCGCGGGATTCATTTGGAAAAGCAGTAGGGAAATACAAGAACAAACTATTTTTATTGGAAATATTCCTCTAATGAATTCCCTGGGAACTTCTATAGTAAATGGAATATACAGAATTGTAATCAATCAAATATTGCAAAGTCCTGGTATCTATTACCGGTCAGAATTGGACCATAACGGAATTCCGGTTTATACCGGCACCATAATATCAGATTGGGGGGGGAGATTAGAATTAGGGATTGATAGAAAAGCAAGGATATGGGCTCGTGTGAGTAGGAAACAGAAAATATCTATTCTAGTTCTATCATCAGCTATGGGTTCAAATTTAAGTGAAATTCTAGAGAATGTTTGTTATCCTGAAATTTTTGTATCTTTTCTGAATGATAAGGATAAAAAAAAAATTGGATCAAAAGAAAATGCCATTTTGGAGTTTTATCGACAATTTGCTTGTGTAGGTGGAGATCCAGTATTTTCTGAATCTTTATGTAAAGAATTACAAAAAAAATTTTTTCAACAAAGATGTGAATTAGGAAGGATTGGTCGACGAAATATGAACCAAAAGCTGAATCTTGATATACCTCAGAACAATACATTTTTGTTACCGCGAGATATATTGACAGCTGCGGATCATTTGATTGGAATGAAATTTGGAATGGGTACACTTGACGATATAAATCATTTGAAAAATAAACGTATTCGTTCCGTAGCAGATCTATTACAAGATCAATTTGGATTGGCCCTGGTTCGTTTAGAAAATATGGTTAGAGGAACTATATGTGGAGCAATTAGACATAAATTGATACCGACTCCTCAGAATTTGGTGACTTCAACTCCATTAACAACTACTTATGAATCTTTTTTTGGGTTACATCCATTATCTCAAGTTTTGGATCAAACCAATCCATTGACCCAAATAGTTCATGGGAGAAAATTGAGTTATTTGGGCCCTGGAGGATTGACGGGGCGAACTGCTAGTTTTCGGATACGAGATATCCACCCTAGTCACTATGGACGTATTTGTCCAATTGACACATCTGAAGGAATCAATGTTGGACTTATTGGATCCCTAGCAATTCATGCGAGGATTGGTAGTTGGGGGTCTATAGAAAGTCCATTTTATGAAATCTCTGAGAGATCAAAAAGAATACGTATGCTTTATTTATCACCAAGTAGAGATGAATATTATATGGTAGCAACAGGAAATTCTTTGGCACTAAATCGAGATATTCAGGAGGAACAGATTGTTCCAGCTCGATACCGTCAAGAATTTCTTACTATTGCATGGGAACAGGTTCATCTTCGAAGTATTTTTCCCTTCCAATATTTTTCTATTGGAGCTTCCCTCATTCCTTTTATCGAGCATAATGATGCGAATCGAGCTTTAATGAGTTCTAATATGCAACGTCAAGCAGTTCCGCTTTCTCGGTCCGAAAAATGCATTGTTGGAACTGGATTGGAACGCCAAGTAGCTTTAGATTCAGGGGTTTCCGCTATAGCCGAACGCGAGGGAAGCATTATTTCTATCGATACTGACAAGATCATTTTATTTGGAAATGGGAATACTTTAAGCATTCCATTAACTCTATATCAACGTTCCAACAAAAATACTTGCATGCATCAAAAACACCAGGTTCAGCGAAGTAAATATATTAAAAGGGGACAAATTTTAGCGGACGGTGCCGCTACAGTTGGTGGCGAACTTGCTTTGGGAAAAAACGTATTAGTAGCTTATATGCCATGGGAAGGTTACAATTCTGAAGATGCTGTACTCATTAGTGAGCGTCTGGTCTATGAAGATATTTTTACTTCTTTTCACATACGGAAATATGAAATTCAGACTCATATGACAAGTCATGGTTCTGAAAGAATCACTAATAAAATTCCACACCTAGAAGCCCATTTACTCCGAAATTTAGACAAAAATGGAATTGTGATCCTGGGATCTTGGGTAGAAACGGGCGATATTTTAGTGGGTAAATTAACGCCTCAAATGGCGAAAGAATCCTCATATTCCCCAGAAGATAGATTATTACGAGCTATACTTGGCATTCAGGTATCCACCTTAAAGGAAACTTGTTTAAAACTACCTATAGGCGGTAGGGGTCGAGTTATTGATGTGAGATGGATAAAAAAAAGGGGGGGTTCCGGTTATAATCCAGAAACGATTCGTATATATATTTTACAGAAACGTGAAATTAAAGTAGGCGATAAAGTGGCCGGTAGACATGGAAATAAAGGTATCATTTCAAAGATTTTGTCTAGACAGGATATGCCTTATTTGCAAGATGGAAGACCCGTTGATATGGTCTTCAATCCATTAGGGGTACCTTCACGAATGAATGTAGGACAGATATTTGAATGCTCACTCGGATTAGCGGGAGGTATGCTAGATAGACATTATCGAATAGCACCTTTTGATGAAAGATATGAACAAGAAGCTTCGAGAAAATTAGTATTTTCTGAATTATATGAAGCCAGTAAACAAACATCGAATCCATGGATATTTGAACCCGAGTATCCGGGAAAAAGCAGAATATTTGATGGAAGAACAGGGAATTCTTTTAAACAGCCTGTTATAATGGGAAAACCTTATATCTTGAAATTAATTCATCAAGTTGATGATAAAATACATGGACGTTCCAGTGGACATTATGCACTTGTTACACAACAACCTCTTA